TCCCAAAAAGTCAAGAGAATACTTGCATAATTGGTTTATATCGATCCTTCCGGGTTGAGACCAGACCGAAAAATTATATTGCCATAAATTGACAAGGTAATATTTCCATTTATTCATCAAAAGAGGTGTATCCTTTGAAGCTAGAATGGATTTTCCTTGATATCTAACATAATGAATATTCGGATCCTTGAAGAAGGATCGGATGTCCCGAAAATCATTCTCAACAAAAACTTCAACAAGCTGCTCTATTTTTACATATTCTATTTTGACATAGAAAAATATTCGCTCAAAAAAGACTCCCGAAGATGTTGACTGCAAATGAGAAGATTGATTGCGGAGAAAAAGGAAGATAGATTCATATTCACATACATAAGAATTATAGAGGAACAAGAAGAATCTTGAATTACCTTTTAAAAAAAGGGTAATATGCTTTTTTGGAGTAATAAAACTACTCCAATACTCGTATAGAAAGATACGTAATAAATGCAAAGAAGAGGCATCCTTCACCCAGTATCGAAGGGTTTGAACCACGATTTCCAAATGGATGGGATAGGGTATTAGTACATGTGACACATAATCTAAATGTGAAAATTTGTCCTCTAAAAAAGGAAATATTGAATGAATTGATCGTAAAGTGTGAGATTTTGCTATATCTTTATCTTTCCTTTCAAAGGACGAGAAAACTCGTAGGGAAAATGGAATTTCCACAATGATTGCAAACCCTTCTGATAGAATTTTCGAATACAAATTCTTATTCTGGCCCCAAAATGGATTTTGAATAGAACCATTAGCATTAGGCGAAATAATCAAATGATTCCGTTGATACATTCGAGTAATTAAGCGTTTCACAATTATTAAACTAGATTTTTTGTCATAAACTGCATTTTCGAACAAAGTGGATCTATTTATATTGAAACCATGATCATGAGCAAGTGCATAAATATACTCCCGAAAAATAAGGGGGTATAGGAAGTCGTGTTGTCGAGATCTATCTAGTTCGAAATATCCCGGGAATTCCTCCATTTGAAATTCGATTTGAATCCAAGTTAGGAATTTGGTGGTTATGAAATGATACATAGTGCGATACGGTCAAAGCAAGATATTCTAGTAATACTAATACAATAATAAATACCTCGGAACTAAATAGACTCATCAACGGACTCTCTTTCTTTTTCAATCTAATTCGTTTATATTCGTTATAAAAGAATAAGATGGGTTAGAAATCCTTTATTTTTTCACCCCAATCGCTCTTTTGATTTTGGAAAAACTATCTTTATCAATATGCTGCTTCTTTTACACATTTATGTCTAACCCAAAACAGGCAATAGCTAATAGTTAGGACTCATAAAAAAAAAATGAATGATCATTCAATCATAGAAAAACCCTTCCCCGTACTGGCACTAATAGATTTTTAACGTGTAATTAGATCGGAGAATCGTTCAAATTAAGAACAGAAGCTCGTTGCTTTTTCTTTCCCTATAATGAATCGGGTTCCTAGCACTCTATCCATTTATTCACTCGACCCAACTCTGAATTTCTTTCATTTTTTTTCTTACTAAGAATGAAATATTCTCGGAATTTTCTATTGATACGACATGCTGCTTTTTCCATGCATTCCTTGCAGTTCAGGATCAGTCGTGGTCTTACAAACTCTACCGAAGATATGAATGAATCCATTACTTCATACAAATGTGTAAAAGATGCTAGCCGCACTTAAAAGCCGAGTACTCTACCATTGAGTTAGCAACCCCAATTAAAAGAAATTTAGGATGTGTAGATACAATCGAAAAAAAAAAAATTGTATTCTATCACACAAAAACAACCTCGTGTATCACCAGAAATCTAATAAACCCATCTTTTTTTATTTGAAATTAGTAGAATTCCCACACCGTTGTTAGTTGATTTGATTTTGACTGACGTAAAAAACCAAACCGAGGGAAGATAAAGAGATGCCTTTATACACGATCGAATTATATTTGTTCGATAGACTGTTGTCAATATTAATCTAATAAATCGAATACTTAGAAAAAAAAAAAGAAATGAAAAATATATATATTTGTGTTGGGTTTAGCACTAGATAATATCTCTAAATTTAAAAAGAGCAAAGAATTACTTAAGCACAAAATGAAAAAAAATCCCGATTTCTTTGTGAATTTAATGTATTTCCAACGAAAAACTGCCAATTGGATTGGCAGTAATGTAAAAATTGGATAGGTCTCGCAGGGACAATTCCTTCATTTATTTTATTCACTTCATCTTTTTTTATCTATCTTATATCCCGATATCGCAAAAAAAAGCGATTTTGGTCGTTAAAGAACATCGTATTCTATGGTAATGTTATGGTAACAATAATAAACTAGTATGACTGAAATAGAGTAAATAGAGGGTGTGGGGAAGTAGTATAGTAGAAAAAAGTGATCCAAAACTATATACGAATCACCCACACCCTCTTCTCCCTTTTTTATTTACTAGTTAAAATTTTTAAATTTTTAATTTACTTTCGTTTGATTAAGAGGAAATTCGGTAAAAACCCCCGCTTTTTTTAAAATATCATAAACAGTTCCTGTGGGTTGAGCTCCTTTTTCAAGAAAATAGCGAATACCTGGAATATTTAAATAGGTTTGATTATTTATCGGATCATAAAAACCCACTTTGCGAAGATCTCTTCCTTCTCTGCGGGATCGCACATCAATTGCAACGATTCGATAAAGGGCTCATCGGGATAGATGTAGATGAACTAGAACCCCCCCTAGAAACGTATACGAAGTTTTCTCCTCATACGGCTCGAGAAAGCAAAAATTAGAATTAGACCCATCTATAGAATTTGAATGTTAAATAGATCCATAACATGAAAAAATCCATTAAGCTATGGGCTATTTAATACTTTTTCTTTATCGAAAAAAAAAAAATAATAATTTGTATTCTCATAACTCAAGTTGGATAACTCTGAAATAGCTCAAAAGAAAAGCCTTAGTTATTTCATTTTTGAGTGGTCTCTAACCCCTTTTTCTTTGTCTCATTTAGAATATATTTGGTTGGATTCTTCATCCTTTTCTTGATCTAGTTGTCAAGACAGTTGAAAAAGGGTATTTTCTTGTTCCAAAATACTTTATCTTTGCCTTGGATCATTGGGTTTAGACATCACTTCGGTGAATTTTAATCATTTCAAAACGACAGCAACATGCCCCTTTTTATGATTTCTTTCTAGCAAAGAATCATACGAACGGCGGATTCCCCGCACGATACACTTTTGATACAAAGAGGTTCACTAATTCGAACAATTGTTTTTTTATTTTTGAAACTTGCTTGAATTGGATCCTTTCGATTTCTAGATCGAAAAGATGCTTACGAAGTTGTTCCAACTTATTAATTGGCATTAACCCTAGACCCTTGCCCCTAAGAAACGAATAAAGACTTTCTAGCCGAGCTACAACCTCTACTGGTAACATTAAACCCCAACAAAAAAAAGGGGGGGTTCTAGTGGAACAGAAGAAAGGGTGTCGAGCCAAGAGCACCTTCATTTCTATTTTCTATAGAATAGAAAGTGGCGGGTTTAAGAACCCACAGATGATCATGTCTGTCAAGTCGCGCGTTGCTTTTTACCACATCGTTTCAAACGAAGTTTTACCATAACATTCCTCTCGTTTGGAACTGGTATGTAATTGATTCAATTAGGGAATCATGAATAGTCATTTGTTTGATCTTTCATAAGCATAAGAATCCAGATTTTTCTTTTATATGAATCGGCAGTTTCTAAATAAATCTTAGCATGAATTAAATTTCAACGGCTTTTTTCTTGGATAATCCAATATTTTGGATTTGATTTTCTTTATGAATTTTTCAATATTACGGAAAAAAAGTTATTTTTATTGAATCTACACCCCATCCGTAAGTAAGGGGATAGGATATATTCAACAATCTAACACTTCTTCGAGTCTAAAATACTTCTAACAAATCGTTAAAATTCAAATAGTTATATTTAATTAAAAATGGAAATAATTCCTACCGCATATCACTATTGGAATAAAGTCTTACTTTTGATCATCATAACAAAATCCATCTTTGAATTAAACCTCAGAGATTCAAAAAAAAAAAAAGAGCACGTGCTACGTATATAACTTGATGATTTGTTAATCCGATTTGTATAGACACAACTATTGAAATTAATATCCTCCATTGTTGATTAACTCTTATTATAAGGTCCATAATTAATTCGAAATAACTAACTAAGATAAAATAGGAATCTCGTCAGGGAATGGATATAGGACGAAAGTCGCATTCAGCCCTCTTTGAATTGATTTCAAAATATTATTTGTGTTGTAATCTATCTTATTACCTGGATCCCACTTCGATATAGCTCCGTCTATCTATCTATATGTATTTTTTGTTTTGCCATGTACTTATTTGAACTCAATTTGTGAAAAAGATAAGATTCACAGAAAAATAGAATGATTAAAAATCAGAAATAAGAATCACATAATATCTATTCAATATTCTATTCTTAAATCTAAAAAAAAAAAAAAAAGACAATCTTTGATTATTTTGATAATGTCTATTTCTATATAGAAATGAAAAAAATGTATTTCCTGGGACGGAAGGATTCGAACCTCCGAATAGCGGGACCAAAACCCGTTGCCTTACCACTTGGCCACGCCCCATTTCGATTTCTATTCGATACTCCAAAACACTAGTATTGGTATTGGGTATTCGTCAATTCCAGTCCAAATATCGACGGACTATAATCTTCCTAGGATTTTTACACATGTAGATATAGAATGAAACGGAATTTATTGATCATTACATCTAATTCAATTAAGATATTGTATGAAAGGATGATTTCTTCAATTCACAAAAGAAAATAGAATAATATAGACAAATTTTGGATCTAACTTACTTTCATAATTTTTAACGTATATCAATTATCACTACTATATTAGTATATTAACTCAATCAAAATACAATTATCTCCAAGTGCAATAAAAAAAAAAAATGTTTGTTAT